AGATATTTCCTCGAATCATTGATAAAAAGATTTTTTTTATTTGTTCCCTGAACTTAAACTTAATTATTCGAGAAAAACAATTTTCAATAACTTGTTGATCCCTATCCCTCTTCCCAAATTTTCAGATTTATCTTTTTTTTTTTGAACTTCCTGGCTTAGTGTAAGATAGAAATATGTCTATCTAATCTTAACAAAATGAATGAATCAATGAATGAAAGTGTAAGAAATGAAGTTTAATTCCCCTTTCTGGTCTGCCAGACCAATCATTCCAAAAAGGTCCTATACCTCGTATTATTTCTATTCTACCTATCCTATTTAGTTTATTATTTTATTTATTTTTTTTTAATATTCAATATTTCATATAAATATCGTTTTAATAATATCGATTTATAATTAATATCTATTTATTCTTAGATTTCTTTTTTTATTTATTTTATTCTTTGATAGAATTCTATTTCTAATTCATTAAAAATATTTAATAATATTTAAATATAATATTTAAAATGAAATAGAATCTATTTAATGAAAATAATATTAAAAAAAAAAATGGAAGGGTGATTAGAATGAATGATTCATAAATACGAATCAAAAGATTCTATGAAATCATGAAAGAGAGAAAGATCTTTCAGATTTAATCATACCTTTAATCATACCACATTATATTGACAATTTCAAAAAACTGTTCATACTATGAATATAGTATGATGACGATCGGGCAAGTATGCCCCCATCGTCTAGTGGTTCAGGACATCTCTCTTTCAAGGAGGCAGCGGGGATTCGAATTCCCCTGGGGGTAGGGTACTACGAAAGGAAGTTGATCATGGATTATCAATAAGCCTGGAATTTATTCTTCCCGGGTCGATGCCCGAGCGGTTAATGGGGGCGGACTGTAAATTCGTTGGCAATATGTCTACGCTGGTTCAAATCCAGCTCGGCCCAATAATTCGCCGATCCACCACGAAATGATAGAATTTGTTGTTCCCCAGAAATGCCTGATCGGAATACGGAAGAATAAAAAAAACTACAATTTTCTGATATATTTTACTGCTGTTCATTTGCTCTCTTTATTTTATCTCACAAATTCTGATCTTGCTTGCTAATGATATAGATTCATACTAGATTCATATAACGATCTGAAACTATAAAGTCTAAGGAAAAGAATCAAATAAAGAATAAATATAAATAAAAAAACTCTTTTTTTTTTTATTGAAAGATTTATTTGATTCTTAATCAAATTATAAAAAATAAAAGGATTATTAACAATCCCTGAGACGCTCCCGCTAAAGTGCATATCTGTGTGGATATCCAATATATAACTCGCGTTTCTGTTATTATTCTAATCTAAATATCGAAAATCGAAATAAAATATATAAAAAATAAAGGATTTGAATGAAATCATAAGAATATGTATGATGTACACTTTATTTCCTTGGGATTGTAGTTCAATTGGTCAGAGCACCGCCCTGTCAAGGCGGAAGCTGCGGGTTCGAGCCCCGTCAGTCCCGACGGATCCAATTCCAATAAAAAAATACATCTGCATTTGCTGTGAAAAGGAGAACACATAGCAGAATCTCATTCCCAAGTGGGATACCCTCTAATCTCTTATTTTATTTATTTATTAGTTTCACATTTCTCATTAAAGAAATATGGAAATTCCCATTTATTCAACTAGTCCCGATTGATAGGAGAAAGACATATGTAGATTAGTACAATTATTGGTAGAATCATATTCAGGATTCCAAGAGATACCGTACGGAGTCTGGCTTTTTCGATTATTCCCGATCTGTGAAATAGGGTACTATATGTTTCCAGGAGTCTATACACAAATGGAATTTGTACGATACAAAAAAGAATTTAACATAGTAACTTTGATATAATACTTTTAAGATGAAAAGTATATCCCTTTAGGGCTCCGATTTTTTGTAACCTCAATTACTAATTTCAATTATTAATGTGAATTTGAAACAATTTATCTAATTCAAATTTCACACTGAATTTTTGATATATGCATCTCATAATTAATCCAAGGAAATAGGATATTAATAAAATAAAGCTCAAAGAAGGATCCCATTTCTCTTAGCAAGGGCTATCTCTCTTTGTGAGAGAATGAATAATCTTTTTTAAGTTTAAGGTTCTTGCCGAAGAAAGAACAAACTTTTTAATGAATTTGATGAAATACTCGATTTTTTTATACCCGGACTCTCCTTATTATACTCCTTCTTTGTTTTCCAAAGAAGATTATATCATAAAAAAGGGGGGGGGTTAGAACTAAACTTCTTCCTTTTTTACATTTCGCTTCTATTGGTTATTTTATTGGGATTTTTTATAACCAATGTAAGTAAGTATAAAGGCGGTCATATGATATTTCATCATATGATTGTACAAAGGGGGGCGTAGCTTATAGAAAAGAAAGAATGGAAAAGAATGATAAAGTAAAGAAATTCTTGATCGGATCAGGAATAAAAATTGGAATTCGGTATGTATAAAAGATCTTCCTATGTTATACTATTTAATTCTCGACGATGAATCAATTTTATAGTTCAGATATTGTTATTCATGATATTGCTCCGATTTGATATCATCGAGATGTAATTCATCCCATTGAATATTGGATTTACAGCCGAAAGATTTATCAGCTCTATGGGATTCAATCCCGAGTTATTGCGAATTAACTAAAAATGAAACGATTAGATTATGGAAGTAAATATTCTCGCATTTATTGCTACTGCACTGTTCATTCTAGTTCCTACTGCTTTTTTACTTATAATATACGTAAAAACAGTCAGCCAAAATGATTCATTTGAATGAAACTTGACTGCTTAGTTCTTCTCAATGCTTGAAAAGAAAAAAGAAAATGAAAAGTATTCAAATTTAGTGTCTTAAATGAAATAAGCGGACTAGAATCATCAGTATTCTATGAGATTCGATAGTATGGTAGAAAGAAATATATAAATCTTTCTACCATATTTATTATTGTTATTGTAGTATATAAAGTCGTACTGTATAAAGATAGAGGTTTAATATAGATCAATCTACAATATGTATCTTCATAGATATCAATTACATATAGATATCAATTACATATATGTAATGTATTTACATAACGTACCAATTCGATTTCTTTGCTTCATCTATTTAATTTGTGTTGATTCCAATCATCAATCTGAAAAAATCGAAGGGCAATTCTTACTCTTACGATTCGAATTCCTAGAATTTCTGATTCTATTCAATATGAATCACGATATCCATTGAAAGAATCAAATCGATGAAGGAAAAAAAGAGTATAGGCCTTTAATAATTATTAAAATTAATAACAAGAAAATCACATAATCTTTTTTTAGTATTCCGAAGAAGTAATTGATTGAGCAGTTGACAGATGATCCAGTGGTTCAGTTCCATGGGAACCTCTTTTGATTTCGAAAAGGATTAGTAAAGCCCACTGATTTTTAACGTTTGAACCATGATATGAAATGAGTTCGATAAAGCAAGCATAACATAAATAAAATCTCTAAAAGAATAAAAAAAGCGGGAACGCGCAATATGTGACTTGCCCAAGGCAATATTTTATTATGTGTAGTATATTTATGTGTAGTATATCGTTGGACAACCACTATGTCTATGTTGTTTCCTATAGGAAGTCCGTATATACTTAATAACATAACTATTTCTTTTTTTATCTTTGAACAGTAAAAAAAAAGAGGGGGAAACCAAAAACAAATAAAAAAGTAAAATAAAAAGGACTTTGCAGAACGATCTATAAAACAATTGATATGGTTTGAGTTTGATTCTTCAACTCAATTAGTAGTACTTCTAGAGTCCACTTCTACCCCATACTACGAGTGAAAGAGAAAATGTAAAGACTACCATTAAAGCAGCCCAAGCGAGACTTACTATATCCATGTGAATTATATCCCCTATCTCTATAAATATGAAGGAATTATTCCATTATTGGTCACTAATCATTATTATGTTCATTAATAATTAATAATAATAGTGGAATCCCTGGCGAAGAGTCAAAAGGGGATTCTAACCCAACACCGTTGATGAAACAATCCAATAAACTCACAATTATAACAGTTTATTATATGATTTCTAGTAGAATCGGAAAACATTAAGCACAAGCAAAATACGTAGATACACCCCTGGAAGTTTCAAGGGAATGGTACTAACATGTAGTAATAATAAGACTTAGTCTTTTTTTTGTTGACCTTCATTTCATTACATTAAGTCAAAAGTATCAAAATATAGAGTCAAGATAGATCACTATCTATCACATACTCCTAATTTCGCATTTTAGCTAATCCTTACGTTACGTCTCCTGCTTGTCTATGTGAAACAATCAGAAGATAGTCTATTACATTAAAGACAATTATCTCTTCAATCAATATTAAATTTATTGCAGGAGCACACATAGAATTTCATGAGTTCGTATACGAATAAAATATCTTTCGACCTTTCCGCAACTAATAATTAAATTCCTCGTTCGTCTATCCAAATTAATTGAAGACCCAGTTAAGAAACACTACATTAATAACAGCTGTCATATCAAGATTTAACGATTCTTTTTCATTCAAAATTCACTAATATAATCTTTCCGTGAATTGAAGCCTAGACGCAAGGATTTACAGCATTTTCATTTTAGAGAACAGAACCGCCAGATGCTTATAGCATCAAGCAAGTATCAAGAGTCCCTTACTTCTGCTGGAAAAAGATTTGTCAAGTTATCTTAGCAAAACAGAATAAGGTATTCCTATTTTTTTGTTGATCAGGCGACACCCAGATTTGAACTGGGGAAAAAGGATTTGCAGTCCCCCGCCTTACCGCTCGGCCATGTCGCCAAAACGATACAAAAAATATATGAAAATATCTCATTTTTTATTTTTTTGGGGGGCTTGAATCCTGTTTTTTTTCTTTAATCTATTTCCTAAAAGAAATCCTTACCTTTCTCTTTGGATTGGATACATTTCTTTGATTGATTGTATAATATCTTAAAACAAACA